CAAAGTGAAAGAAATCATTTTATCTACTAATAGTGGACAAATTGGCGTATTACCAAATCACGCCCCCATTGCCACAGCTGTAGATATAGGTCTTTTGAGAATACGCCTCAACGACCAATGGTTAACGGTGGCTTTGATGGGCGGTTTTGCTAGAATAAGTAATAATGAGATCACCATTTTAGGAAATGATGCGGAGATGAGTACTGACATTGATCCGCAAGAAGCTCAACAAGCTCTTGAAATAGCTGAAGCTAACTTGAGTAGAGCTCAGGGCAAGAGACAAGCAATTGAGGCAAATCTAGCTCTCAGACGAGCTAGGACACGAGTAGAGGCTGTCAGTGTTATTTCCTACTAGTAAACAAACAAATACATAAAATAAAAATAAAAAAGAAGTTCGTTAGAAGTTCTTTATTATACTATACATCACATTTGGCTTCCACCAGTTGAACACAATCAAGTCTAACCTGATTATACAACGAAAAAAAGAAGATGGATAGAAAAACTTATTAGATACCATTGACTCCGGTATCTAATAAGTTCTACCTTACCTACTATTGGATTTGAACCAATGACTCCCGCCGTATGAAAGCAATACTCTAACCACTGAGTTAAGTAGGTTATTTATTATCACAAAAAAAGGACCCCTCGCTTCGGGGATTATAGGTGGAATATCATTTCTAAGCAATACCAATCCATTAAAACGGATCAGAGAGCTATCGTGTAGTATCATGGAATACCCATCTTGACAAGAGATTATCCATATGTTAAGATATCTATGACAAGGGCTATAGCTCAGTTAGGTAGAGCACCTCGTTTACACGTGCGCCAATGCTTTTCAAGGGAGCCCGTTATGCAATGAACATAATTTCTCTTATTGAGAAAGAAAAATCGATGTCTTACTCCATAGATTCGAGGGAACAAGAGAACAATAGCCTGACAAATATTTGGTTCGGTCCGATTCGGGTTCGAATTCAGGTGCCCAATCAAATGGAACCCGCCATTAATTTGATAATTGATAAGGTAAATACCCAGTCCATTCAATGCTAGGCATAATGAGTATAAGGTCCTCAAAAGAAACTCTTTTCGTCCTATGAACTTTAAGGTGTATGAAGTTTCATATTTGACTCTTGCAGCGGAGCGATAGAAATTCCATTTCACTTAGGTTGATCTAGGCCGGAAGCAGACCTAAGTCAAGGTAACCCTTCTTTGAAACACTTTGGTATTGCTCCTGTATCAAAATACAAATAATGAATCAGAGCACATGGAACCATCTCATTATCCTCTTATTTTCCTGTAAAGATAAAATATGGTGGACTAACTGATATTTACATCAGTTGATGAAAGAGCCCAATGCAAAAAAATGCATGTTGGGTCTTTGAAACAGTTCGAATCATTTCGATAATAATCAGTTTGATCTGTTTTACCGAGAAGGTCTACGGTTCGAGTCCGTATAGCCCTAATACATTCTATTTTTGTTTTGTGTAGACATTCTCTATTTTAGTTTAATCTAGTTTTCATTTCCTCTATATTAGATTATAAGTATTTTATGTAAGTATTTTATGTGGATCATTTATGATTCCGTTGATTCTACCACTTTGTGGTATCTTTCATTATGTAGTGTAGGTTTGCTCTAAAACAAACCTTTTTTGTAGCGAAACCTAAATCATTCGTTGGTTTGACTTTACTAAGTGTTATTAAGGAAAATAAAAATTTTCATCTAGGACAAGGAAAAGAAAGAAAATGGAATTGTTTGGTGCATTAGATTAGATTATGTTTACTATCGAATCAATAGAAGAAATGAGGATCCTCCACATTTTAATGAAAAGAATACTTTGAGTGGAATATGCTAGAAATCTTTAGCCATTTTACCCATATGACTACTGAAATTGCATTTTTTTTTTAATGAAAAAAAAATGTAAGCGGGGTTCCGTTGTATGAATCTTTAAACAAGACATGCCTTATAGCAAACAAATTCTAAACTATGCGGTTTGATTTGATCAAAAGAAATTCTCGTTTCGCCTAAGAAGTTCCGGATGAATTGAAAATTCCAATCGAATAATTCAGCCTATTCCACCTTAATAGGAGTACATTTATGTTTCTGCTTCACGAATATGATATTTTCTGGGCATTTCTAATAATATCAGGCGTTATTCCTATCTTGGCATTTGTAATTTCCGGAGTTTTAGCTCCGATTAGTGAAGGACCAGAGAAGCTCTCTAGTTATGAATCGGGTATAGAACCCATGGGGGATGCTTGGTTACAATTCCGAATCCGCTATTACATGTTTGCTCTAGTTTTTGTTGTTTTTGATGTTGAAACGGTCTTTCTTTATCCATGGGCAATGAGTTTCGATGTATTAGGTGTATCTGTCTTTATGGAAGCTTTAATTTTTGTGCTTATCCCAATTGTTGGTTCAGTTTATGCATGGCGAAAAGGAGCATTGGAATGGTCTTAGCTGAATACTCAGACAATCAAAAAAAGGAAGTAAAAGATGACATTG